TCCTACAGCACGTCCTTGTACAATACTCAAGGCTCTAGGCTGAGTAGCAGGAGCAACTTTTAATTTGTTATGTGCCCAAACGATGGATTCAATAAGTTCTTGCCAATAACCCCGGCCGCTGAATAGAAACATTAAACTGAAAGCCCAGACAAAATGAGCACCTAAGAAAAAAAGACCATATGCGGATAATGAAGAACCATAAGACTGAATTACCTGAGATGCCTGTGCCCATAAGAAATCCCGGAGCCAGCCATTAATAGTAATGGAACTCTGTGCAAAATTTCCTCCTGTAATATGAGTTACCACTCCCTGATCACTTATAGTACCCCAAACATCCGACTGCATTTTCCAACTGAAATGGAAAATTACTACCGAAATTGCATTGTACATCCAGAATAGACCTAAAAAGACATGATCCCAGGCGGATACTTGACATGTCCCCCCTCTTCCAGGTCCATCACAAGGGAAGCGAAAACCCAGATTTGCTTTATCAGGTATCAAACGGGAACTGCGAGCAAATAGAACACCTTTCAGTAGTATCAATACAGTCACATGGATCGTAAATGCATGAATATGATGGACCAAAAAATCTGCGGTTCCTAATGGAATAGGTAACAAAGCGACTTTGCCGCCTACTGCTACTAACTCACTACCTCCCCAAGTTACGCTAGTACTCGTTGTTGCACCAGGAGCGGTTATACTAGGCGCTAAAGCATGGGTGTTTTGTACCCATTGAGCAAAGATGGGTTGTAATTGTATAGCAGTATCTGAAAACATATCTTGGGGCCGCCCTAAAGCACTCATGGTATCATTATGAATATATAAGCCAAAACTGTGAAACCCTAGAAATATACATGCCCAGTTAAGATGTGATATTATTGCATCGCGGTGCCTAAGGACACGATCTAATAGATCGTTGTATCGAGTAGTTGGATCGTAGTCTCTTACCATAAAAATGGCTGCATGCGCAGCAGCACCAACTATGAGAAATCCACCGATCCACATGTGATGTGTGAACAACGAAAGTTGTGTACCATAGTCAATCGCTAGGTATGGATAAGGGGGCATGGAATACATATGGTGAGCTACAACGATGGTTAAAGAGCCTAACATAGCCAGGTTAAGAGATAATTGAGCATGCCATGACGTTGTTAGGATTTCGTAGAGGCCCTTATGGCCCTGGCCTGTAAATGGACCCTTATGAGCCTCTAAAATGTCTTTAAGTCCATGACCAATGCCCCAGTTAGTCCTATACATATGACCGGCGATCAAGAAAAGAATTGCAATAGCTAAATGATGGTGTGCAATATCACTCAGCCATAGACCCCCTGTTATTGGATTTAATCCTCCACGAAAACTAAGAAAATCTGAATATTTTGACCAATTCAAGGTGAAAAAAGGAGTTGCTCCTTCGGCAAAACTCGGATAAAGTTGAGCCAAAAGATCCCTATTCAAGATGAATTCATGAGGAAGTGGTATCTCTTTAGGATCAACTCCAGCATCAAGAAATTGATTAATCGGCAAAGATACATGGATTTGGTGTCCCGCCCAAGAAAGAGACCCAAGCCCTAGTAACCCCGCTAAATGGTGATTCAACATAGATTCTACATCTTGGAACCAAACCAATTTTGGGGCGGCTTTATGATAATGGAACCAACCGGCAAAAAGCATTAATGATGCAAAGACCAATGCACCAATTGCAGTACAATAAAGTTGTAATTCACTAGTTATTCCAGATGCTCGCCAAATCTGAAAAAAGCCGGAGGTTATTTGTATTCCTCGGAAACCCCCGCCCACATCACCATTCAATATTTCTTGACCAACTATTGGCCAAACTACCTGGGCGCTAGGTCCAATGTGAGCAGGATCGCTTAGCCATGCTTCATAATTAGAAAAACGGGCGCCATGGAAGTACATGCCACTCAGCCAAAGAAAGATAATGGAGAGTTGACCAAAATGAGCACTAAATACTTTTCGGGAGATCTCCTCCAAATCATTGGTATGACTGTCGAAATCGTGAGCATCAGCATGTAGGTTCCAGATCCAAGTGGTAGTATCAGGGCCCTTAGCTATTGTTCTCGAGAAATGGCCTGGTCTGGCCCATTCCTCAAAAGACGTTTTTACGGGATCCCTATCTACAACAATTTTCACTTCTGGTTCCGGCGAACGAATAATCATTAAGTCCTCCTCTTTCCGGACAACACATACAAAGAGACCTGCCAACAGTCAAGTTTTTAGTGAAACCTCTGAAAGATGGATATTTTTTTTTTTTTTTATCATCGGTCCCCCATCTCTCATCCATCTATTTTATTTAGTTATTCACTAGAGCAATTATGATATCGAAGTTGATCCGGGGCAAGTGTTCGGATCTATTATGACATAACGATTAGGTGCCCAACGGACCCTTTTTATTATCAAATACCTTTGACTTTTCCTGGCATGACGAAGATGTTTTTTTTGCTAGTGTATTTATATCTGAATGTAAAAGTGCCCATATCGATATACTTCTATGAAACATCTTCTTATGCAATATCCATATTTAGTAATTCGGGGGCATACTTTATTTATTTATTAGCTATATCCTATACGATTTGATACTGCTGTATCCCTATCATTTATCCTTATGAGATACTATACAAAATAGAATTTTTTAGGAGGAAGAGATATAATGAAATTCTTGATTGGATCTTCTCATAGTAACTATCTATTTTAGTTGATTGATGGATCCAATCACCATTTTTATTTTAATAAATTTAAATAAAAATTAAAAAAAGAGTGCTTTTATTCGAATTCGAAACGCCTCGTGATCTTCAACCAATTATGTGCTTCAATATAATTACCTGGAGTAAGCGCTATAGCTTGTTTCCAATACTCAGCAGCTTGATCGAACCAAGCCTCCGCAATTTCAGAATCACCCTGTAGAATGGCCTGCTCTCCCCGGTCGGAATAGGTGGTTAAATTCCTTCCCTTAGAACCGTACTTGAGAGTTTCCTGCCTCATACGGCTCAGCAATCGACTCTTTTTGTGTCCCATCTTTTTAATCTACCCTATGCTAACTGAATTAGATTTTTCATAAACCTAATCCTAGTTTTCTTGGGTTAACCAGACGAAGTTAAGTTAATTACATAAGTTTCAAACTCTAATTTTTATCAATAATCAGTTTTATCTTTTCTCCTACCTTCATAAGAATTAACTCCCCCTATATCGTTAGGATTTTCTGAAAGGTAACTATCTCGGTTTCATCTCATAATATGAAATTCATATAGAATTTTTGAAAAAGACTTTCCTCCGTAAGAAAAAAGAACTTACTATCTTTGGGATCTGATGCTACACCGCTGCTCAATACTTTAGTAGATCGACTCTATTACATAAGTAGATTCCTAACTTTATATCTCATATTATGACATAAGTAAGCAGTTCTTAACTGTATCGACCTAATAACTTGCTAATTGATCTTTACGGTGCTTTCTCTATCAATTCGATCCTTTATCCATAGAAGTATATAGGCGTACTTATTCATTTATATTTGAAGTATTTTTCCTTGCTACAGCTGATAAAAATCGTTGCTTTGGACGATACATATGTAGAAAGCCTATTTTATTCTAGTATTTACTAGCCTTTATCTTTTTTCTATAATGGAGATAGTCGCACGTAATGACAGATCACGGCCATATTATTAAAAGCTTGTGGTAAGAATGGGTTTCGTTCTAGTGCCCGGAAATAATATTCCAAAGCCTTCGTATGCTCTCCGTTGCTTGTGTGTATAAGGCCTATATTATAGAGTATATAACTTCGATCATAGGGATCAATTTCTGGTCGCGTAGCTTCATAATAATTCTGTAAAGCTTCCGCATAATTTCCTTCGGATTGAGCCGACATCCGTTACGGCCGTTACATTCTATTCAAAGAATCTCCGTTCCAGAACCGTACATGAGATTTTTATCTCATACGGCTCCTCCCCTCTGTGCATAGTACTAAGGGACATAATCTCTGGAATCAAGATTTCACTATTCTCATTATGAACTGATGGGGGCTAGTATTTTTACAAGAAATTTCTAGCCAGCCTTCCCGAAAGAGGTCTTTTCTTAACACCAATTGTATTAGTGCTAGATGGAAATAGTCACTCCAATAATTTCTTTGTTCACAACGCCTTCTATTTCCAGGAATCAGTCACTTCAACAATCTTTGATGGTTATATAGGTATCCAAAGTACAAACGAGATGGATGTTTGTTGTCCCAACCATTCATTCTTATTAGTCCCAATACCGAGAAGGGGAAGGGGTAATTTATAATATAACAAAGTTTTCGTGTTGTTGATTCCGTAGAGTAGTGCTTCTTCCTCTATGCCGCCCATTGGTACTAGTGGCGTAGTATTGACCCGCAATCCAGAACCCATAGGTGTAACCTTTCGCTTAATACTAAAATCAATAATTAAAGCATCTGAAGCCGTATCAATCGAGGATACACGACAGAAGGAATTGTTTTATCTTTAAACTTCACCTTCACCAAGCGTTGGTTTAAAAAAAAATTTGTTTCTTTCTATCCCGAACCACGCTTCTCTCTCTCAGATTAAGGTCTAAAAAAGCAAGAAAAAAATCAAATCGCACCATCTCTGTAATAGGTAAATGCCTTTTTTTCCCCTGAAGTTGTCGGAATTATTCGTAATAAGATATTGGCTACAATTGAAGAAGTCTTATCAATAAAATTTCCATTTATCCGGGATCTAGGCATAATTAACAATCCATTCTATAATTCTTCTCATTTTCCCAAAGGAAAATTATCCGAATTGTACAGTAGTACGAAATATCATAAAAATAGACTAATTCTAAAAAAAGATGTGGATATTCCGCTCAAATTGTGCCCAAGGGGGGATGATGAAATATTTGAATGAGATTGGATTTCCTACAAATTAAGTAGTATACTGATAAACAGAACTATTATGATTTTCTCTAAGTTGACTAACCAAGGACTTTATTTTACTATAGATTCTGGTAACTCGAAAAGTTTTGATTTGGTTATAATCAAAAGAGGAAAAATAAAGAATGGAATAATAATTCTATGATAAAATAGAGGAGAGTAACCATACTCTTTTGTTTGCATAATGCGTATGCGTCATACAATTGAAATATAAAAATCCATTAAGTAAATTGGTGTTGAGAAATATGAAATTTGAAAGGAATCTTTTAGTCCTATGTAACCAGTAATGGGTCCTACCCGTACTGGAATAAATAATATGAATGACTCGCTATTCACTTCACTCGGTTTCTGGTCAATAATAAGATTATGATTATGTAGGAGAGATGGCCGAGTGGTTCAAGGCGTAGCATTGGAACTGCTATGTAGGCTTTTGTTTACCGAGGGTTCGAATCCCTCTCTTTCCGTTTCTATCGAGTCACCAACGTTACTGATCACAATGTATCAAATTCAAATAACAATTGATAGCATTATTCCAACAGTAAGTAAGAACTTTATTTGATTTGATAGAGATTCTCTATTCCTAATTACATTACTGTGGTACGTAAAATAGAAATATGGGAAAAGCAAAAAAAAATCCTACTGCCGATCCATTTGTGATACGTGAATAAGAAAAAAAAAAATGTGGATCAAGGCTCTTAAATCTATTTCCTTCGACAAAAAAAGGGTATGGTATAAAGTCAAATTGTCTGAACCTTTCTTGTTATTTTCATTAGGTTCAAGTCTGACGGGAATAATATTCTACGACTAACAACTCATTTATTTTCAAACCAATCCACTTACTATCTATTATTTGATTTACTAATCCTTCATATTGAAATAAGTCAATAGTCAAATGTTTTGGCAATTCCTCCCGGAGCGATGAAGCAATATAATTTTGAATCAGAGATTTCGATCTTTGTTTATCCTTCGTAGTAATAATATCTCGAGGTTTGCAACGATAACTTGGTATATCTACTAGACGACCATTAACTAAAATATGTCTATGGTTAACTAATTGTCTGGCTCCAGGAATGGTTGAAGCCATACCTAATCGAAAAAGGATGTTATCCAAACGCATCTCAAGTAGCTGTAGTAAAACCTGACCTGTTGACCCTTTGGCTTTTCCAGCGATATGCACATATCTAAGTAATTGTCGTTCTGTCAGACCATAATGAAAACGCAATTTTTGTTTTTCTTCTAGACGAATACGATATTGCGATTTTTTCCCAGAACGCAATTGGTTTTTAAGATCACTTCCAGATCTAGGCCTTTTACTAGTTAATCCTGGTAAAGCCCCCAGACGGCGTATTTTTTTGAAACGAGGCCCTCGGTAACGAGACATAAAACTCCTTTTTTTTATTGAAAAATTTAAAGAAAAATCTAAATTAAGACTGAACTAAAGGATAAACAAAGCAAGGCTAAATCTACTGAAGTATACAATACTAAAGTAGAATGAAAATAGAATGAAATGCATTGTATCAATATCTATATTTTTTGTATATGATAGTACGGAAGTTAAGTCTCTGTTTTATGATTTGTTCTGTATAGATCTAATTGCTCCATTCCAATCTATTTTTTATTCATAGTTGCAAGTTAACACGACATAATAGATCAGCGACCGATATTTGAAGAAAGGGGGGAGAAGATATTATCAATCATGAAAAAATAGATAGATAAAAGCCGGCTATCGGAATCGAACCGATGACCATCGCATTACAAATGCGATGCTCTAACCTCTGAGCTAAGCGGGCTCACATAGTAGAAATAGAAATAGTGAATAGGGAGTCCGGAAACTACCAGATTTAATATATTAGCTATTAATTTATTTTAATTAATATTTATTATTTTTAAAATTTTAATTCATAGTATTAATAATTACTTAATAATAATACTTAAAAATACATAATATTTCCATAATTATTACTTGATTTAAGAATATAATATCAAATTCAATTTGATATTATATTTTAGAAAAGTCTAATTATTTCTTAGAACAGTTATACCAAATTATGCTAAGTAATTATTAATTATCTCTAAATAAATTATATAATTAATTATATTATATAATGATAGTGAATCCATTCATAAGATAAGAATTTAAAGATATTATTTTTATAAAGATATAATTAAAATTATAATAAAGACATTCCTTTGTTGTCATTCAGAGAAGATAGTGCGAAAAAAAAAAAAAAAAATAAGTAATTGAGTATCGATCCTTCCAGTATTACAAATTGCGCTTTTAAAGTCAAAATTAAGGGAGGAGAGATATAGAGGTGGGATATATCTATTCATATTGAATTGGAGGCGCATCAATGATAGAATCATGTCCGATTGGAACAAATAGGGTTCATTCAATACAATGGAAATAATAGAGAATGGCAAAAAAAAATAGTGGCATACACTTTTAGATATAAGAATCATTATCTAATAAATTCAACGCAATGATTTGATTCCAAGATAAATAAAATAAATAAAAGAATTGAATAGAATTACAACTGGATCCTGTCGCAAAAGGGGATATGGCGAAATCGGTAGACGCTACGG